TCATACCGCTCGAATCTCATTTTTGGATTGAAAAAAAACAAAAAAAAGAAAAGTCAAGTAGTCTTCTTCACAATATACATACTATGACTAGTAGGTACAAGTAATTACCGAACTCTGGTCTAAAAGGAAAAACTAATATAAAAAAGCAAAAGGCTTTTCATAATTTTTTTGATTATACATAATTATATAATTTTATATAATTGCCAACAAAAATTTGGTTCTTTTTACAAACTTTATGTTAATAAATCCGCGGATCTAGAAATTCATTTCGGACAATTGAACCTTCTCAAACTGTTTCTTTTTAAGAACCAAAAATATTTGTGCCAAAATAACAGATGCCAAGAAGAACAAAAGGCCTTGGACACGTAATGGATCTTGAAGTACGATTTCCGCATCCCCCTGACCAAATCCACCCACATTAGGATTACTCGTTAATGGTTGATCAAGTTTGATAGATTCGCCCTCTGAAACAAGAAGTTCCGGTCCCGGGGGGATAATATCAACCACTTGACGTCCATCCGATGCATCCACTATGTTTATTTCGTATCCTCCTTTTTCTTTTCGTATAATTTTGCTTACTATACCCGCTGCTGTAGCATTATAAACATTATTGTTACTTTTGCTACCGTCGGGATAAATCTGACCCCTTCCCCTGTTCCCGCCTACGTATATGGGATATTTTAAGAAGTGAACATCTTTCTTAGTAGCGGGGTCTGGGGAAAGAATAGGAAAGGTGACTTCGCTATATTTCTGACCAGGAACAGGACCTATCACAAGAATATTTTTTTTATTAGGGCGATAGTTCTGAAAAGACAGATTGCCTATCTTTTCTTTAATCTCGGGCGAAATACGATCGGGGGGGGCTAATTCAAACCCCTCAGGTAAAATAAGAACAGCCCCTACATTCAAAGCTCCCTTTTTTCCATTAGCAAGAACTTGTTTCAGTTGCATATCATAAGGAATTCGAACAATTGCTTCAAATACAGTATCAGGAAGTACCGCTTGTGGAACCTCGATATCCACGGGTTTATTAGCTAAATGGCAATTGGCACATACAATACGGCCAGTCGCTTCTCGTGGATTTTCATAACCCTGCTGTGCAAAAACGGGATATGCATTTGAAATAGGTGCCCTAGCTATTATATATATTATGAGCGATATGGAAATGTATCGAGTAATCTCTTCCTTTATCCAAGAAAAAGGGGTATTTATAGTTTGCATGGTTCAATCATTGGTATCGAAAATTTATACAATAAAATTAGGTAGGTTCCTAGTCTAGTATAGTTCCCTATCTATGATTCTGCTATTTACTAAAAAAATGTTAATGGAATATAGGAGGAATCCCTTGTATGAGTAGAAAGAATAAGTACAATTTTGAATGTTTTGCTTATGTACAAAGTAACAACCATTATAATTTGATCAGTGAATCATTTTTCAGTCATTCATTGAATGAAAAATCACTACAAGTGAGGGAGATACACGATTTAAATAACGGAAGATCCAATATTTAAAAATTGTATCTAGAATGACCGGAAAAGTGGAAACAAGACCGGATATAATTTGATCGTTATGAGCTAATCCAAAATCTTTGTAGATAGAGCCAATCATTAGTTCCCAACCGTGGGGCGAATGGAATCCTATACATAAATCAGTTAATAAAAGAATTGAAAAAGCTTTTATTGTGCCGCTTAAGTTATATAGGAATTCTTGAACCCAAGAGTTAAGAATAACAAGTTCGTCATTACCTAGAATAGAATAACCACTTAGAATAACGAAACAGATTATATTTGTCGAGAAGTTCAAAATCGTATGGATACAATCTGCATTGTGTATCTTGATCAATTGGATCGTTTCTTTGTAGATTCCGATACGAAGCTTTTCTAGATGTGTTTCCGGGTATTCCTTTATCATTTCGTCCAGGAGGAAGAGTTCCTCTAATTCTATTAATTTTTTTATAATACTCTTTTCTTGAATATCATTCAAGAAAATTTCGGATTGCCTAGTATCGCACCAATTAGTAACCCAAGATTCCAGACTTTTAGTAAATGAGAGAGAGATACACCAGGGCAAAAATACTATAGATGCAAAATATAGAAGGGGAATGGATGCTTTCTTTTTTGCCATTTTTTCGTCTTTGAATTTTTAATAAACTCACCTCATTCGTCGACTCCATATGATATTAACTAATATTCATATCAAGGATAGGTTCTATTACAAGTCATCGAGCCCATGAATCTATTCCCTGCTTTTTTTGTGTGTATGATTCAGTGGTTAGTACTTGAATTTATAAATAATACAGAAATGGAATAAGAAAGAGTCCACTTCAAATTCGCACTTCCAATTTGACTAAAGATATTGTTTTCAAATATATCATTTGCTAAAATTCGAAGAAAGTGCCTCCTTTCGATAAATAAATGCATAAAAGCGCCCCTTCAAGTAATGAATATTATTCGGATTTTGAAAGGAAAGAACTCTCTTTCTATCAAAATATAAAATTTTTTGAAAAAAAAAAAGCATTCACTTTTTTCAGTTCATTTTTCAAAATACTTCAATTGGTACACGCAAGAAATAAGCCAATTCAGCAGCTTTTTGCTCAATTTCTCGTGGAGTCAAATTCTCATCAGTACGAGTCAAGGGAATAGCCCCATGGCCTCTGATTTCCATATAAAGGACACGACGAGCATAAATACCCTCTTTAACTTCTATTCTGATGGACTGGATGTCTTTCATAAGGAATTGAAGTAAGATGCGACGATTTTTTCCAGGAAATCCCCAACGAAAAATACACACTATTCCTTCTTTTCTATCGAATCGATCATAACCACTACCTACATTCCACGAAATTGTGCACCACAAATAGGAGCTAATAAAGAGACCCGCAATCCCGTAGAAAGACATCACGATCCCCTGTGGAAAAAAAATTATTTGTGGAGACGGAAATAAAGATATAAAATTCCTACCAAGATAACTGGAAATTCCAACAAATAAAAACCCGAATGAACCTAAAAAAAGGATAAAGGCCCAGCAGAAATTACTTGTTTTTCGAGACCCCGCTATAAGTTCTATCCATATATGTTCTGATCGCCAATTCATACTAGATCTAGTTGCATTTTATTGAAATTGAGAGAATAACCCAAATGAATTTTACTTTTTTTGTGTGTTTCCGAAGTAACTCTCATCAACTAGCACTATTCCGATGTGAACTTTTCGGAGTAATTCATCGAATTGCTTAGATCTAAAATAATAACATCCACTTCGTATGATTCCCTATAGATATCTACATATGGATACATTAACTTTACATTTCAGACATTCGCCCCGATCCCGATTTTTTTCAAATACCTATAATTCATTTACGCATATATCATGTTTGCGCATGCATAATAGCTTATGCTCGGGGGAAACCACATCAAATATTTTATTCTAATAAAAAGATATCTGTGTTATGGTCTAAGTCTAAGTCTTGAAAAAAAAAATAGATGAGATTTGGCCCCATCATATCTATATCTAAAAAATCTTGTTTTTTTGAACATGAAGAAATAAAGAAGCCATCGCAATTGCCGGAAATACTAGGCCCACTAAAGGCACCAAAATAGAGGGTAAGGTATTGAGAGTTGTCATAAAATGGATACCTGGATTTAATATTTGTACCTGTTATTGTTAGAAAGGTATCGTATAATCATTATAATTTATATATATATAATTATACTAAGTATAGCTAAACTAAGTGAGTATATGTGAGTACATAATATATATAAAGTAATATAAATATAATAATAAAAAATAGAATAAGAATAATAAATATATAAATAAAAATATATAAAAAAAAGAGAAAAATTTAGAAATATAATTTTAAATTTTATAAATATAATAAAATAAGTTATAAATATAATAAAACAAGGAATGTAGAACTAACTAAATAGAATTTTTCACCTTTCTACATTAAATTCTACATTAAATATATATTATATAATATTATATATTCTACATATATATTATATATTCTACAATAAATATTATATATCTGTACGAGAATCTCCTTTTTTATTATCTTGTTTTTGTCTAAAAATTTAATAAACTTGAATAAAATAATAAAATAAAGAAAGAGTTTTTTACAAATTCCCGAAAAATTTGTTATAATTCGATCCGATAATAGGGATTATTAGTAAAACTGGGGATTCTCAAAAAATATAGAATCTTGCCTCTTTCTATACTTTTCAATTTTCTATATGTGAATTATATACACATAAGAAGGGAACGTGAAATTCTCGTTTTATTCGCCTTGCCTAATTTTCATTTCGCGGAAGAAAGAATTCTCTCTTTTTTTTGTTTGATAGGGGTTTCCTGATTAGTAATCAGGAATATCGGTAAAAAAAAATTATTCGCATAATTCTTTTTACAATTAAATCTTATGTTACCAAATGTTATCAAAGTAAAAAGAAAATCCGAAGAATTGATTTTTACTTTGATTTCTATAAACTAAATAACTACTTGTTCTACACAAAAAAAAAAAAGAATTTCTATTTTTTTCTTTTTTTTTATTAAGCATCTACTTGATTGAATTTTGATTCAGAGGAAAGAAAGCATGGAGCTGAAATAACTCATTCAGAACGCCTTTTAAAAGATTACGCGGTACGATTGGATCGAATAGGCCCTTATGGAATAAATATTCAGCCGCTTGTGAGCCCTCAGGTACTGTTTTATTCAATGTTTGTTCAATTACTCTTTTACCCGCAAATGCAATGTAGGCATTGGGTTCAGCAATAATGATATCCCCCAACATACCAAAACTAGCTGTTACCCCACCAGTAGTAGGAGATGTAAGGATTGATACATAAAATAACTTTTTATTTACTTGATAATCATATAAAGCGGAAGATATTTTAGCCATTTGCATCAAGCTCAAACTTCCTTCTTGCATGCGTGCTCCTCCAGAAGCACACACTAAAATAAGAGGTAAAAATTGATTGGTAGCATATTCGATCAAACGGGTGATTTTC